GGTGGTTCAATTCGATCTTATCCAATGTGGAATTAGGATACAGGTGTAGGCTAGGTAAATCAATGGATAGTTTCAATCCTTTTGAAAATACCAGTATAAGTGAAGACCCGATTCTAAATGATACAGATAAACACATCCATAGTTGGAGTAATAGTGACAACTCGAGTTCCAGTAATGTTGATCATTTAGTCGGCGTCAGGGACATTTTGGATTTCAGCGTTGATGAAACTTTTTTAGTTCAGGATAGTAATAAGGACAGTTATTCCATCTATTTTGATATAGAAAATAAAGTTTTTGAGATTGAGACTGATTATTCTTTTCTGGGTGAACTAGAAAGTTCTTTTTCTAGTTATTGGAGTTCTAGTTATCTGAATAATGGGTCTAGGATTGGCGACTCCCAATATGATCATTATATGTATGATACTAACTATAGTTGGAATAATTACATCAATAGTTGCATTGACCGTTATCTTCGGTCTCAAATCTGTATTGATAGTTCTATTTTTAGTGGTAGTAACTATTATAGCGAAAGTTACATTTATAGTTACATTTGTAGTGAAAGCGAAAATAGTAGTGAAAACGAGAGTACCTGTATAATAACTAGCACGAATGGTAGCGATTTGGTTATAAGAGAAAGTTCTAATGATCTCGATATAACTCAAAAATACAAGCATTTATGGGTTCAATGTGAAAATTGTTATGGATTAAATTATAAGAAATTTTTGAAGTCAAAAATGAATCTTTGTGAACAATGTGGATATCATTTGAAAATGAATAGTTCAGATAGAATTGAACTTTTGATTGACCCAGCGACTTGGGATCCTATGGATGAAGACATGGTATCTCTGGATACCATTGAATTTCATTCCGAAGAGGAACCTTATAAAGATCGTATTGATTCTTATCAAAGAAAGACAGGATTAACCGAGGCTGTTCAAACAGGCACAGGTCAACTAAACGGCATTCCCGTAGCAGTTGGGGTTATGGATTTTCAGTTTATGGGGGGTAGTATGGGATCCGTAGTAGGTGAGAAAATTACTCGTTTGATTGAGTATGCTACCAATCAATTTTTACCTCTTATTTTAGTGTGTGCTTCCGGAGGAGCACGAATGCAAGAAGGAAGTTTGAGCTTGATGCAAATGGCTAAAATATCTTCTGCTTTATATGATTATCAATCGAATAAAAAGTTATTTTATGTGTCAATCCTTACGTCTCCTACAACTGGTGGGGTGACAGCTAGTTTTGGGATGTTGGGAGATATCATTATTGCTGAACCTAACGCCTATATTGCATTTGCCGGTAAAAGAGTAATTGAACAAACATTGAATAAGACAGTACCTGAAGGTTCACAATCGGCTGAATTTTTATTCCATAAGGGCTTATTCGATTCAATCGTACCACGTAATCTTTTAAAAGGCGTTTTGAATGAGTTACTTCAGCTCCATGATTTCTTTCCTTTGAATCCTAAATCAAGTAGAGCCTTAACTTAATTAAAGTTAATTAAATTGAAATTAGTTAATTTTTTTTCTGGCGAGCGGGTATTTTTTTATTGTAATAAAAGGAAAAACACCACGAATGCATTCTTATGTGACATAAGAGTAAATTGTAGTAAAGAATCATCCAGATAATTTTTTCGCCGATATTCACTCTTTTTTCTTGTTGATAGAAAAAAGAGTGAATTCTTTTTTCCGTGAAAAAAAGTTCGGCAAGGTAAAATGGTAAATAATAAAAAATAAAACGAATTTCATCTTTTTTTCTTACTTCTGCATACAAAAATAGAAAAAAGTAGAGTCTCATATATATATGTCTCATATATATATATATCGCGATCGCGAGAATCCCCTCTTTTTGGTAAAAACAAAAAATCCCAATTTTTTGATCGGATTAGAAATTGTAACGAAGTGTTCGGGAATTTATAAGCAGAAAAACTTGTTATTTTTTATTTGACTAAAATAAAAAAAAAATAAATAAAGTTATAAGACAAGAAAAAAAAAGATAATATAAAGAAGAATAAAAAATAGGTGGATTATCATATATATTTCATGTAGAAATACAAAAAAGTCACTTAATTAGTTCAATATTCTTTGGACTTTTTTGTATTAGAATTATATATGTTCATTTCGATATAATTTTATTATATACAAATCTTAGTGATTCTAAAATTAGCTTTGGAATAATTACTAATAAACTAATTACTATTACCAATAATTAAAATAATTACTAAATAATTCGATTAGTAATATAAGAATTACTACTAGTAATATAGTAATATTAATATAGTAATATAAGAATTATTAAGATATAATAATTAATTAATAAGATAAGAATTAATACGAAATGAAATAACAGAAAGAATTAATATTAATATAAATTTAATATTAATTTAATATTAATTTTAATATTAATAAAGAATAATAAAAATAGAAATATAATAATAAAATAATAATATAGAATATTAAAATCTAATAGTAGAACTACAAAATAGAAATTTAATAGAATATTTTAGAATATTTCGAAATATTTAATTTAATTAATATTTATTTAATAATTAATGTTTAATTTCATTTTAAGAGAATTGCTTATTTAATTATTTAAATTATTTAATAGAATAGTTAATATTAATAGAAAACTCTCTACTCATATCGAAATATATATAGAATAATATAAAAATACAAAAATATGTAGAATTAGAATATATTATTAAAAAATTAATAAAAAAGTTTAATAATAAATAATATAAACTAATAATCTATTTAATAATAATAAATAATAATATTCAAAAATTTATCTTCAAAATAATAGAACAAAATACTAGAATATATAAATATTCTAATAGAAATGAAACAAAAATAGAAAATATAGAAATAGGATAATTAAAAAATTTAATAAATATCGAATATTAGAATATGTTAATAGAAATTAAATATAGATATAGAATAATATATAATTAAGAATTATAGAATATTCTAATATAAAAAATAATATTAAATTCGATTCTAATTATTAGAATATAAATATTCTAATCTAAATATAATAATATAAAAATGAAATAAAAATTCCAATTTAAAGATAGAACAAAAAAAAATATTAGAAGAAAAAATAAACAGGTACAAATATTAAATTGAGGTGCCCATTCTATGACAATTCTCAACAACTTACCCTCCATTTTTGTCCCTTTAGTGGGCTTAGTATTTCCGGCAATTGCAATGGCTTCATTATCTCTTCATGTTCAAAAAAACAAGATTTTTTAGATCCGATTAGGTACGATGGAAGTAGATTTCATTTATTTATTTTTCAAGGCCTAGACTTAGATCCTAATACGGATATCTAGTTAGTCTAATATGATATAATCTAATACGATATAACATGTTATATATGTGTAGATAGGAGATCATAGGATGAGGCTACTTTATTTGTTAATCTAATGAATTCGATGAATTCCTCCTAAAGATTCACATCAAAATAGTGCGAGTTGATGTAAATTACTTCGGAAACAGAAAAAAAAAAAAAAAAAACATAAAGTCAAATCAAATGGGCTAGTCTCCCACTTCCAAAAAAAAGCAACTGGATCTAGTATGAGTTGGCGATCAGAACATATATGGATAGAACTTATAGTGGGGTCTCGAAAAATAAGTAATTTCTGCTGGGCTTTTATACTTTTTTTAGGTTCATTGGGTTTTTTATTGGTTGGAATTTCCAGTTATCTTGGAAAAAGTTTCATATCTTTATTTTCCTCTCAGCAAATACTTTTTTTTCCACAAGGGATCGTGATGTCTTTCTATGGGATCGCTGGTCTATTTATTAGTTGTTATTTGTGGTGCACAATTTTGTGGAATGTGGGTGGGGGTTATGATCGATTCGATAGAAAAGAAGGAATAGTATGTATTTTTCGCTGGGGATTTCCTGGAAAAAATCGTCGCATCTTACTCCGATTCCTTATGAAAGATATTCAGTCTATTAGAATAGAAGTTAAAGAGGGTATTTACGCTCGGCGTATCCCTTATATGGAAATAAGAGGCCGAGGGACTGTTCCTTTGACTCGTACTGATGATAATTTTACTCCACGAGAAATTGAGCACAAAGTAGCGGAATTGGCCTATTTTTTGCGTGTACCAATTGAAGTATTTTAAAATGAGTTGAAGAATGAGCATTTTCGTAGCAGGAGTGAAAAAATCCAAGAGTCTTCTTTTTTTATAGCAAAACTTATATAGCATAACTTAACTGGAATTTCTTCACAATATTGATGAACTGATGAACTAAAGAATACGTATTATATATACGTATCCGGAACAATTCCAATTAGAAAATCAAACTTTTTAATCTACAAATTTTGTTATGCGTATGTAAATTCACTAAATCCAATAACAAAACAAGTAAGAAATAAAAATAATAGACCCATCTCATAGATCAAAACAAAGCATTTCGGAATAAAATAGAAAGAAATTCTCTTTTTATGTTCAATATTTGAAATTGATAGGTTACGTATCGGTAGATTCTATCTTGGAAATTATCTCTACTTTTTTTTGTCATGTGTCAGTCGAGGTTTCTTTTTATTTTTTTTTTTGTCTTCCTTAACCTTAATGTAATGAGCAAAGGACTGGACCATAATGTAATGAGCAAAGGACTGGACCATTTAGAATGCTAATCTTTCTGTCTTATTTTGCTTTTGCCACTCATTTTTTATTATCACATCACAATATTCTTCATAAATCTTTCTTAATTATTCCTGTGGGATATGGGGAAATTGGCCATTTTTTTTTTTCGAAATATTTGTTTTGTTGATAGAACGTAATTCTTTTATCTCTAAATCCGAATTTGGAGTCGCTCTTGGGGACATTTATGGAAAGGGGGGAATTGCTTCGAAATTGAGCAATTGAGATATCTAAAAAGAATATTTTTTTCTTCATTTGTGTACTCTTTTTATTTTAGGCTATTTTTTTTGTATTCTTTCATCTTTCAAAATTCAAGGACTAACCACTGGCTTACAAATAAAAACAGCGAATAGATTCATAAGTTCGAAGCCTTGGAAGAGAACTTATACTTGATAGAAATATTAGATCATATAGAATCGAGAAAGGAGGTGCGTTCATTAAAAATTCACATACGAAAAATGGAAAAAAAAAAACACACATTTATTACCCTTCTATATCTTATATATATAGGTTTTTTTCCCTGGTGGATCTCTTTTTTATTTAAAAAAAGTTTTGAATCTTGGGTTATTAGTTGGTGGAATACTAGTAAATTTGAAATTTTTTTAAATGATATCCAAGAAAATTTTTTTCTAGAAAAATTCATAGAATTCGAGGAGCTCGCTCGCTTGGACGAAATGATAAAAGAATATCCGGAAATACATCTACAAAAGTTTCCTATCGGAATCCAGAAACAAACGATCCAATTGATCAAGATACATAATGAGGATCGTATCAATACGATTTTGCACTTCTCGACAAATATAATCTCTTTCGTTATTGTAAGTGGTTATTCTATTCTAAGTAATGAAGAACTTTTTTTTATTAATTCTTGGGTTCAAGAATTCCTATATAACTTAAGTGACACAATAAAAGCTTTTTCCATTCTTTTATTAACCGATTTATGTATAGGATTCCATTCACCCCACGGTTGGGAACTAATGATTGGTTCTGTTTATAAAGATTTTGGATTTGCTCATAACGATCAAATTATATCTGGCCTTGTTTCCACTTTTCCAGTCATTATCGATACAATTTTTAAATATTGGATTTTCCATTATTTAAATCGTGTATCTCCGTCACTTGTAGTGATTTATCATTCAATGAATGACTGAAAAATGATCCAAAAATCTCATTAGAATCTTTGTTATTTTGTACACATAAGCAAAATATTCAAAATCTTACTCAAAATATTCAAAATCTTACTTTAAAAAATATTTAAAATCTTACTTTATTGTATCTTTCTTTATATTATTTTTTCTTTACTGTAATATAATATTATTATTTATTTTTTTCTCTTTCTTTTTATATTGAATTTATTTTTTTTTCTATACATCACATCCAAGGGATTCTCTTCCTATATCTTATATTTTAGTAAAAATTTTTCAGTAACTACCAGTATCGTGGATAGGGACCTATACGAGCGACCTACCTAATTTTATTGTAGAAATTTTCAGGATCAATGATTGGACCATGCAAACTCGAAAAACCTTTTCTTGGATAAAGGAAGAGATTACTTATTCCATTTCCGTATCACTTATCATATGTATAATAACTTGGGCATCCATTTCAAATGCATATCCGATTTTTGCACAGCAGGGTTATGAAAACCCACGCGAAGCAACTGGCCGTATTGTATGTGCCAATTGTCATTTAGCTAATAAACCGGTAGATATTGAGGTTCCACAAGCGGTACTTCCTGATACTGTATTTGAAGCAGTTGTTCGAATTCCTTATGATATGCAACTGAAACAAGTTCTTGCTAATGGAAAAAAGGGGGCTTTGAATGTGGGGGCTGTTCTTATTTTACCTGATGGGTTTGAATTAGCCCCGCCCAATCGTATTTCGCCAGAGATGAAAGAAAAGATAGGAAATCTGTCGTTTCAGAGTTATCGCTCCACTAAAAAAAATATTCTTGTGATAGGTCCTGTTCCAGGTCAGAAATATAGTGAAATTACCTTTCCAATTCTTTCTCCGGACCCCTCCACTAAGAAAGATGTTCACTTTTTAAAATATCCCATATATGTAGGCGGAAACAGAGGAAGGGGTCAGATTTATCCCGACGGGAGCAAGAGTAACAATACGGTTTATAATGCTACAGCCGCAGGTATAGTAAGCAAAATAATACGAAAAGAAAAAGGGGGGTACGAAATAATCATAACAGATACGTCAGAGGGACGTCAAGTGATTGATATTATACCTCCAGGACCGGAACTTCTTGTTTCAGAAGGCGAATCCATCAAAGTTGATCAACCATTAACAAGTAATCCTAATGTAGGTGGATTTGGTCAGGGGGATGCGGAAATAGTACTTCAGGCCCCATTACGTGTCCAAGGCCTTTTGTTCTTCTTGGCATCCGTTATTTTAGCACAAATCTTTTTGGTTCTTAAAAAGAAACAGTTTGAGAAGGTTCAATTGTCCGAAATGAATTTTTAGATCTGTAAATTTATCAATATCAAGTTCTTAAAAAGAACAAAATTTTGGTTGGTAATTAAAAAAAATTGTGAAAAGCTCTTTTCTTTTTTTCTATTTATTTGTTTTTTATACCTATATCAGATACCAGATTTTTGGAATTACTTGTACCACATTTTTATCCACAATATGGATAGTCGTAAGAAGACTATTTGACTTTATCCCCTCTTTTGTTTTGCGTTTTTTTTTTTTGAAATATTTGACAAAAAGGCAATCTATTTTGTCACTTTTACAAATAAAATATTATATTAATAACTCAACGGGACCCCCTCGACTCGGACAGAAAAGGGGGGTTACGTTGAGTTATTATGCTTTCACGTCTATAACTCAGTTCCCACGA